TCGCCGAGACAAACAAGAGACAAACTGCTTTTAAAGGGGATAGACTATGCTTTTCTTTTATTTTTATTTATTTTTTCTTTTCTGCCTGCTGAATAAAAAAAAAGGTTGGATTGGATATAGCTCTCTACCATATCTATTATATTATCTTAAATCTACATAGAATAAATTAGTATATTGAAATAACAGTCTAATTCAACTTTACAAATAGAATAGTCCATTTATATGGACCGCTAAGTGCGGAGACGGGAATCGAACCCGTGACCTCAAGGTTATGAGCCTCGTGAGCTACCAAACTGCTCTACTCCGCTCTGTAGTGCTGAAGGTGGACAAAAAAGGTTGAATACAAGTCTCTACCATGTCTAGACAAATAGAATAGTCTTTTTATACGGAATTTATACAGAATGGAGCGGGTAGCGGGAATCGAACCCGCATCGTTAGCTTGGAAGGCTAGGGGTTATAGTCGACGTTGGTTGATTATTTTTAACGTCTCTAATTCAAAACCGAACATGAAATTTGGATTTCATTCGGCTCCTTTATGGATATTCTCACCACTTAACATCTAAGTCAGCTTTTCTGTCTGAATGGAACCAAAGCTCTCCGCTTTCTAGATGATCCCTATAGAATAGGAGATAGAAATTCTCCTAAATATCTATCTAATCTACTTACTTCGTTCCCTAATTTCATTCAAGAGATCTTGAGGAAAAGAGTTGGGTTTCCACCGAGCTGAAACAATATACTGATGGTTCTAGTAAACCAAAACTATCATTTTTAGCTATTGGTCTTCCATTTCCTTTTTAAACAAAAGGGGGTTTAGTTACGATTGGAAATAAACCTTTTTTTTATCTTCATCCATAGATCCTTTACTCATATTTATTCAATTGGAATACTTAATCCAATGCAAAATTATGCTTCGCGACTCTGTATTCATAATCGAATTTTTATTTTGCATGCAAATTCAATTAGTCTTTGGATACCAATCGCGAGAATGTATATTCTTCCTCAATATGCTATTGAGAGGAAAAGGATTAAACCCTTTATAAGAACTAAAGTTTTTCTCGGAATATGAATAGAAAAAACTTAAGGATGCCTTAAGTATATCATTTCAAATTCAGTTATTAATAGAACGAATCACACTTTTACCACTAAACTATACCCGCTACATGTAGATTATGATACCAACGCTACCCTTTGTCAAGGGTAGCCATTCGAGAAGGAGGCGAATTCCACCTTATCGAATCAAACGGAGAAAGTTCATGAGAGCGAGCAGTTGGTACTTTAATTGCGGGCCTTTACTTTAGGATTTAGATAGCCCCTCTCTAGTCTGTAAAATACATCTCTTTTTACCATGCTAATAGCGTATGAACCAAATGTATGCATTTCGATTAGGATCGTATTCTAAGGACGAGTTTGATTATTCCTACAATATACACTAAGAGATATAGGTAAGCAATACAGTTCCCATAAATCTCTTTCTTCCTTTTCTTTTTTTGTTCAGAATTGAACAAAGAATCTGGGTATCTGTTCCCTTCCTTTTCACCTTAGGATCGAGAATCCAGAATCTTCCTTTTTCGTAGTGTTCGGAAATGGAAAACCTTGAACCTGCAGGAGTTAGGTATGTAGGATATGGTTTTTCTTTTTTGTTGGGGAGGCAGTAGAATAATTTTTCTACTCTGCAGTAGAAATTCGTTAGAATAAAATTATTGAGAAAACTCCAACATAGTTTGTGCAAAATGCACCAGAATCCTTGGAGAATATTCAAGTACTCCATTTCCAAGGGGTACCTGTTGAAAATGGCTTCAACAAATCCGTCCAAAACTTTTTAAGAAAAATTGAAAAGTTTTGAACTCTAAGGTTTTTCCAAAGAGTGCCTGTTAAAAATTGTTTCAATCCCGCACCAAAACAGATAAGAAGTATTTCACTGAAAATTACTACCCAACCATATGGATATATGAAGAGCGCAAATTCCTTTATACCCCACCCAATTAGAATTAGGGAAAATAAAATATAAATGGAGAAAGTTCTCATTATAAGATCCGCCAATAGGAGAAAAAGTCCCTAATTCTGCAGAACATTCTGAGCACGTGAAAAGTGAATAGCGTAAAGATAAAAAAACAAAGTCTACCATTTTTTTAACAGCATTTCTTATTGCCCCTTTGGCCTTTTTCTTTTTGGCCCATTATTGTATCCGATTTCACAATTGTTCTCCTCCTCAATTCCGGTTTTTGGTTTGGGGAGTCGTCCGAGATCGTGTTTACATAATCTCCATATAATAAACTTCTATATCTCGATATGTAGCTAATTTTTTAATAAAATTGAATAAAAAGCCCTTTTAACTCAGTGGTAGAGTAATGCCATGGTAAGGCATAAGTCATCGGTTCAAATCCGATAAAGGGCTTTTCGTTTAGTACTAGAGTAATGCCATGGTAAGAGGGAAGTTATTAGTTCGAATCCGATAAACTACTTTTCTACTAAATTCATTCACTTTTTTCTTTTTTAAAGTAGGAAAGACTCTTTGCTTTGATCTAGTTATACTCTTCCAGTATATTGACAATTCTAAAAAACTGCTCATACTATCATTATAATATAATGACGAGTGGTTGTATATGGCTCTATCGTCTATTGGATGCCCCTATCGTCTAGTGGTTCAGGACATCTCTCTTTCAAGGAGGCAGCGGGGATTCGACTTCCCCTGGGGGTAGGGAGTATTATAAAAAGAGGTTAGTCATAGATTATAAAAAACCCTAGAATAAAATCTTCCTGGGTCGATGCCCGAGCGGTTAATGGGGACGGACTGTAAATTCGTTGACGATATGTCTACGCTGGTTCAAATCCAGCTCGGCCCAATAATCTAGGGCTTCGTGAATATGAACTAAATCCGTTTTTTTTTTCTTCCATAAAAAAACGATCTAATCGATAGAAATAAAGAAGAATATGATTCGTCTATTTTTTAGAGTACGACAGACGAATAGAATCTTCTTATGGTTCTATTTAAGAATAGATATGCCATACACCCCGCAGGGATTGTAGTTCAATTGGTCAGAGCACCGCCCTGTCAAGGCGGAAGCTGCGGGTTCGAGCCCCGTCAGTCCCGAACTAGAGTTCAATGAATGGGCAAATTAATCTTTCCTTTTTTTCATCAAAAATTTCCCTGAAAAGGGGGGTAGGAGGCAAGATCAAATATCTATAGGGGCGCCCTTACTTTACTTTTTTTATTTCGCATTTCTCAGTAAAAAGAGAGCAGTATAGGAATTTTTTTTCACTACTTCCGGTTGATAAGGAAAGACATACATATCATACGTGGATTAGTATAATTAGATTACCGGGATTTTATCAGAATTCATACATAAATCGTATTCGTTTATTATTCGAGAATGCATTTAATATAATTAGTTCCTTTTTGGGGGTTAAACCACACCCCTTTCCTAAATTAAAATATTGGATCTTTTTTACTTAAGATCCTCTTTTCTCGATCTCATTTCTACTTCTACTGTTTATTTGGATGTCTATGTGACCCCTAGAAAGTCGGTCATATAATACATACATAATTGTATGTATAACTATAAGAAAAAGAAAAAGGAAGGGAAATTAGCTAATATAAGATAAGAAAGATTCTGGGTTATACATATAGAAAAGCAAAAGTGGAAAAGGATGAAAAATAGAGGGGGTTCCGAATCCAATCAAAAAACCTATTTTGGTCTTAGTATGGATAAGGGTTTTTCCTATGTTATATTATTCCACTATCAACCGTGAATTGATTTGATAGATCCGATATTCATAATATTGAATTGATTCAGTATTATCAGAATGCAAGTCCTACCCTTGAATTTACAGGATACCCCTTTTTCCTCTCCATGGGATTACATCCCGAGTTATTGTGAAAAAAAGAATAGAGAAGTTATGGAAGTCAATATTCTCGCATTTATTGCTACTACATTGTTCATTCTAGTTCCTACTGGGTTTTTACTTATTCTTTATGTAAAAACGGCCAGCCAAAATGATTAATTGGAATTCCAATTAATCATTGAAAAAATGAAAAAGGGATTAAAATAAAAAAGTCTTAAATGAAAGGATCCGGTTGGAATCATAAAGTGTGGTAGAAAAAACTACATATAGTTTTTTCTACCACACTTTGGATTCCTTCTATTAGATTATCTTAAATCTACATAGAATAAATTAGTATATTGAAATAGCAGTCTAATTCAACTTTTTTTTTTCACTGCATCCACTTAATTGAAATTCAGTAAAAATCAAAAAAATCGAAGACAATTCTTCGTTGAAAAAATCCATGGAGGGGGAGAAAAATAATACGAGAATAGACTATAATAAAAGAAAAAAAGTAAAAGGAAAAACCTGCGAATCTTTCATGCTTAAAAATGCCTCGAGATGCTTCACGCGGGCTCCTTCAAAACAAAAAAAAAGAACATAAAATTTATCCTAAGAATAAGAAAAGAGTCTAAATGGAAAATGTTCGATATGTTATGAATAGCTTCGTGTAAGAAAGTCTAATTTTCTTATGTATAGTTATGTATAGAACTTTATTTTGACTCGTTACTTCTAGTAGAAATTCTGAATTACTATAATCGCTCTTTCTATTCTATTTTCTATTTATAGTAGAATAGAATGACTCTTTTAAGAAACTCTTTCTTAAAAGAGTGAAACAAAACTAAAGAAATAGAGAAAAAAGTTTGGCAAAATGATTAATGCAAAACAATCAATTAAAGAAAAGAGTGGAGACTACAATTCGACTACTCAATTAGTAGTATCCCTAGAGTCCACTTCTCCCCCATACTACTAGCGAAAGAGAAAACGTAAAGACTACCATTAAACCAGCCCAAGCGAGACTTACTATATCCATGTAAATTATGTCTCCTATTTCTATAAAGGAATTATTCTACTATTGATCAATAATCATAGTGGAATCAAGGGTACAGAGTCAAAAGGCCATTCTGCCTTAAGACTATGGAAGAATCGGTTAAAGCAATTTACTCCTAACAAATTCTTATATGATTTTTAGTAGAATTGGAGAGTATTAAGTATAAATACGATACATAGCTCTTTCTCTAAAAAGAGTATAGGGGGTGTTCTGAGTAGAAGACGCGGGAATAGAGAGATTTTTTCTTCCTTTTGTTACCACCCCTTTATAAGCAAAGGACGGCGGAATATATCATAAAATTAGGATAGCTAAATATTTATTGAATACCTACCTTACCCCTGTTTATTTTTTTGACCTAAACCCTACTGCCCTGCTTTCTATCTTTCTATGAAAGAGTGAGAAAACCTTATCCACAACTCCGAAATTGATTTTTGATCAGCCTATTCAATCTGATTCTCGACAGAATCAGTAGCCTTTACTTTAGTGTATGTAGGTAGCATAAGATGTACGAAGTGTATGTAGTAAGATGTACGATAAAAAAATGTCTGATAATTAAGAAGTGTTGATATTTCTTCGCGAACTCCCTCCTTTAATCTTAGATTGAAAAAAGAATGTCCCTTAGGGCCCTTTGGATACAAGGATTTCTGACATCTTAGCCTCGTAGTTTTAAATTCCCGAATCGAATAAATTCAAATTAAAAAAAGAAGAAGGAAACGCTACCTTATCCCTATTGGTAGCCCTTTGGGACACTGCTGCCAAAACAAACCCGAGTTTCAGGATAGAACTATAGTATGAATTCTCAAAATCTAGTATCGCCAGACCTAGTTACTCCCCTGCCCCAACTTATGGGTAGGGGCACGAATTTGTCGAGTTTGATCAGGACTATAATCCTAAGTATTTTCTTGATCAGGCGGCACCCAGATTTGAACTGGGGATAAAGGATTTGCAGTCCCCTGCCTTACCGCTTGGCCATGCCGCCAAAAAATCCGATCTAAAATCGAGAAAAGAACAAGTATTCATTCACATTTTCTTACTATACTAAAAAGCCCTTTATTTTATTTTGAATAAAATTCTACTTACTTTTTTTTCCAATATTTTTCAAAAAATCGATTTCTGCTTTTTTGGTTCTGTTTCGCTTATTCTCCTCGACGGATTCTATCTTAAAAGACACATTGCTAACACTGGAAAACTTCCCTTTTCTTTCTATTCTATCGAGATGACAAAGGAGAAAAAGTGAATTTCCAGTCACAGGCTGTAAAATTCAGAACAAATTGGAACCATTAACTAGAATTTTCTTTTTATTTTTTGAATTGCAGTAGTCAATGGCTGATATTCTCTTCCCCATTCCTTTTAATGGCATAATAAAATAGAATAAATGTTTTCCTAATCTGTATATAGGTAAACTTCAGATCCGAACAGGATTATTATATATGGATCCCCCTTATGTACATATTCCTAGGGGGAATCGTGCTTTAATTTTTCATTGCATTAAATATTTTAAATAAAAAAAAAGAGGAAATTGGCTCTGATATAGATTATGGCCCGGCCTTTTTGGGCCATCCAAGTGAAATTACGATAAAAGAAAGGATATGTGGATAGGTGGATAACTAGATTGGTAAGTACTTAAAAAATAAAGTAAGTAGTTTCTTTTAGGAATTTTAGGATTTTACAACGAAATCCTTTATTTTCCAGCAATTCTACTACTACGATACGAAACAAAAAAGAACCCTCAAATTCTTTTTGAAAATTAAACTAAGTGTGCTATTCTAAATCGAACTAAAGTCAAACTTTCTAGTGCTTATAAATTATTATGATTTTTCCCTTTCTATGAAAGGGGATAAAACGAGAAATCTTTCCTATCCAATCTGATTAGAATATTGTAAAGTAAAGTTTAAGTGGAAGAATTTTTTTCTAGGACTGTTTTATCAATTCATTTTCATTCCATTTGTACTCCTGCCAAATTCGAACTTTCGTCAAAATTGTCTCGATTCATATGTATGAAATACATATATGAAATATGTATGTGGAGTTCCCTAGAATTTCATGTGATTCAGTAAACGGAATATAGATTCCATGATTGCTAGATTGATCCGTAGGGATTGATGAAGAGTGAGCTAATAATGGACTTCGAGAAATAGGAAACTTAAGATTAAGATGCTCCGGAATGGAAATGAGGGAATGTCCACAATACCTGGATTTAGTCAGGTACAATTCGAGGGATTTTGTAGGTTCATTAATCAAGGCTTGGCAGAAGAACTTGAGAAGTTTCCAACAATTAAAGATCCAGATCACGAAATTGCATTTCAATTATTTGCGAAAGGGTATCAATTGCTAGAGCCCGCGATAAAAGAAAGGGATGCTGTGTATGAATCACTCACCTATTCTTCTGAATTCTATGTACCTGCGCGATTAATTTTTGGTTTCGATGTGCAAAAGCAAACCATTTCTATTGGAAACATTCCTATAATGAATTCCTTAGGAACCTTTATAATAAATGGAATATACCGAATTGTGATCAATCAAATATTGCTAAGTCCTGGTATTTACTACCGCTCGGAATTAGACCACAAGGGAATTTCTATATACACTGGGACTATAATATCAGATTGGGGAGGAAGATCGGAATTAGCAATTGATAAAAAAGAAAGGATATGGGCTCGCGTGAGTAGAAAACAAAAGATATCTATTTTAGTTCTATTATCAGCTATGGGTTTGAATCTAAGAGAAATTTTAGATAATGTTTCCTACCCCGAAATTTTTTTGTCTTTCCTGAATGCTAAGGAGAAGAAGAGGATTGAGTCAAAAGAAAAAGCTATTTTGGAGTTTTATCAACAATTTGCTTGTGTAGGTGGGGACCTGGTATTTTCGGGGTCCTTATGTGAGGAATTACAAAAGAAATTTTTTCAACAAAAATGTGAATTAGGAAGAGTTGGTCGACGAAATATGAATCGTAGACTGAATCTTGATATACCTCAGAACAATACCTTCTTGTTACCACGAGATGTATTGACTGCTACGGATCATTTGATTGGAATGAAATTTGAAACGGGTATACTTGACGATGACGATATGAATCACTTGAAAAATAAACGTATTCGTTCGGTTGCGGATCTATTACAAGATCAATTCGGACTGGCTCTTGGCCGTTTACAACATGCGGTTCAAAAAACTATCCGTAGAGTATTCATACGTCAATCGAAACCGACTCCACAAACTTTGGTAACTCCAACTTCAACTTCTATTTTATTAATAACAACTTATGAGACCTTTTTTGGGACATACCCCTTATCTCAAGTTTTTGATCAAACCAATCCATTGACACAAACGGTTCATGGGCGAAAAGTGAGTTGTTTGGGTCCTGGGGGATTAACGGGGAGAACTGCGAGTTTTCGGAGCCGAGATATTCATCCGAGCCATTATGGGCGTATTTGTCCAATTGACACGTCCGAAGGAATCAATGTTGGACTTACTGGATCCTTAGCAATTCATGCCAGAATTGATCACTGGTGGGGATCTATAGAGAGTCCGTTTTATGAAATATCGGAGAAAGCAAAAGAAAAAAAAGAGAGACAGGTGGTTTATTTATCACCAAATAGAGATGAATATTATATGATAGCAGCAGGAAATTCTTTATCCTTGAATCAGGGTATTCAGGAAGACCAGGTTGTTCCAGCTAGATACCGTCAAGAATTCCTGACTATTGCATGGGAACAGATTCATGTTAGAAGTATTTTTCCTTTCCAATATTTTTCTATTGGAGGTTCTCTTATTCCTTTTATTGAGCATAATGATGCAAATCGGGCTTTAATGAGTTCTAATATGCAGCGCCAAGCAGTTCCACTTTCTCGTTCCGAGAAGTGCATTGTTGGAACTGGATTGGAACGCCAAACAGCTCTAGATTCTAGGGTTTCCGTTATAGCCGAACGCGAGGGAAAGATCATTTCTAGTGAAAGTCACAAGATCCTTTTATCAAGTAGTGGGAAGATTATAAGTATTCCTTTAGTTGCCCATCAGCGTTCTAACAAAAATACTTGTATGAACCAAAAACCTCAGGTTACGCGTGGTAAATCCATTAAAAAAGGGCAAATTTTAGCGGAGGGAGCAGCTACAGTTGGCGGGGAACTTGCTTTAGGAAAAAACATTTTAGTAGCTTATATGCCGTGGGAGGGTTACAATTTTGAAGACGCAGTACTAATTAGCGAACGTTTGGTATGTGAAGATATTTATACCTCTTTTCACATCCGAAAATATGAAATTCAGACGGATACAACAAGCCAAGGCTCTGCTGAAAAAATCACTAAAGAAATACCACATCTAGAAGAACATTTACTCCGCAATTTGGACAGAAATGGAGTTGTGAGGTTGGGATCCTGGGTAGAAACTGGCGATATTTTAGTAGGTAAATTAACGCCTCAGATAGCGAGTGAATCGTCGTATATCGCGGAAGCTGGGTTATTACGGGCCATTTTTGGTCTTGAGGTATCCACTTCAAAAGAAACTTCTCTCAAACTACCTATAGGTGGAAGAGGGCGCGTTATCGATGTGAAATGGATCCAGAGGGATCCCCTCGACATAATGATTCGTGTATATATTTTACAGAAACGTGAAATTAAAGTTGGGGATAAAGTAGCCGGAAGACACGGGAATAAGGGGATCATTTCCAAAATTTTGCCTAGGCAAGATATGCCCTATTTGCAAGATGGAACGCCTGTTGATATGGTCTTCAATCCCTTAGGAGTACCCTCACGAATGAATGTGGGACAAATATTTGAGAGCTCGCTCGGATTAGCAGGGGATCTGCTAAAGAAACATTATAGAATAGCACCCTTTGATGAGAGATATGAGCAAGAAGCTTCAAGAAAACTTGTGTTTTCGGAATTATATGAAGCCAGTAAACAAACAAAAAATCCATGGGTATTTGAACCCGAGTACCCGGGAAAAAGCAGAATATTTGATGGAAGAACAGGAGATCCCTTCGAACAACCTGTTCTAATAGGGAAGTCCTATATCTTAAAATTAATTCATCAAGTTGATGAGAAAATCCATGGACGTTCTACTGGGCCGTACTCGCTTGTTACCCAACAACCCGTTCGAGGAAGAGCCAAGCAAGGGGGACAACGAGTAGGAGAAATGGAAGTTTGGGCTTTAGAAGGATTTGGTGTTGCTCATATTTTACAAGAAATACTTACTTATAAATCTGATCATCTTATAGCTCGCCAAGAAATACTTAATGCTACGATCTGGGGAAAAAGAGTGCCTAATCACGAGGATCCTCCAGAATCTTTTCGAGTGCTCGTTCGAGAACTACGATCTTTGGCTCTAGAACTGAACCATTTCCTTGTATCTGAGAAGAACTTTCAGGTAAATAGGGAGGATGTTTGATCGGCATAAATAAAATTCTTTTCTTATTTCTATTTTATGATTGACCAATATAAACATAAACAACTTCAAATTGGACTCGTTTCCCCTCAACAAATAAAGGCTTGGGCTAACAAAATCTTACCTAATGGGGAAGTCGTTGGCGAAGTCACAAGACCCTCCACTTTTCATTATAAAACCGATAAACCAGAAAAAGATGGATTGTTTTGCGAAAGAATCTTTGGACCCATAAAAAGCGGAATTTGTGCTTGTGGAAATTCTCGAGCGAACGTAGCTGAAAACGAAGACGAAAGATTTTGCCAAAAATGCGGGGTAGAATTTGTTGATTCTCGGATACGAAGATATCAAATGGGATACATCAAACTGGCATGTCCAGTGACTCATGTATGGTATTTGAAAGGTCTTCCTAGTTATATCGCGAATCTTTTAGATAAACCGCTTAAGAAATTGGAGGGCTTAGTATACAGCAATTTCTCTTTTGCTAGGCCCAGCGCTAAAAAACCTACTTTCTTACGATTACGAGGTTTATTCGAAGATGAAATTTCATCCTGTAACTATAGCATTTCCCCTTTTTTTTCTACCCCAGGCTTTGCAACATTTCGAAATCGGGAAATTGCGACAGGAGCAGGTGCTATTAGAGAACAATTGGCGGATTTGGATTTGCGAATCATTATAGAGAATTCGTTGGTTGAATGGAAGGAATTAGAAGACGAGGGGTATAGTGGAGATGAATGGGAAGATAGAAAAAGAGGAATAAGAAAAGTTTTTTTGATTAGACGCATGCAATTGGCGAAACATTTTATTCAAACAAATGTAGAACCAGAATGGATGGTTTTGTGCTTATTACCGGTTCTTCCTCCCGAATTGAGACCCATTGTTTATAGGTCTGGGGATAAAGTAGTGACTTCGGATATTAATGAACTTTATAAGAGAGTTATCCGTCGGAATAACAACCTTGCCTATCTATTAAAAAGAAGTGAATTAGCGCCAGGAGATTTAGTAATGTGCCAGGAAAAATTGGTACAAGAAGCTGTGGATACACTTCTTGATAGCGGGTCCCGCGGGCAACTGACGCGGAATGGTCACAATAAAGTATACAAGTCACTTTCAGATGTAATTGAGGGTAAAGAGGGAAGGTTTCGCGAGACTCTGCTTGGGAAACGGGTCGATTACTCGGGTCGTTCTGTCATTGTTGTGGGTCCTTCGCTTTCATTACATCAATGTGGATTACCTCTAGAGATAGCAATAAAGCTTTTTCAGCTATTTGTAATTCGCGATTTAATCACGAAACGTGCTACTTCTAATGTCAGGATTGCTAAAAGGAAAATTTGGGAAAAGGAACCCATTGTATGGGAAATACTTCAAGAAGTTATGCGGGGGCATCCTGTACTGTTGAACAGAGCACCTACCCTGCATAGATTAGGCATACAGGCCTTCCAGCCCAGTTTAGTGGAGGGGCGTACTATTTGTTTACATCCATTAGTGTGTAAGGGTTTCAATGCGGACTTTGATGGGGATCAAATGGCTGTTCATCTACCTTTATCCTTGGAAGCTCAGGCGGAAGCCCGTTTACTTATGTTTTCTCATATGAATCTCCTGTCTCCCGCTATTGGAGATCCTATTTGCGTGCCAACCCAAGACATGCTTATCGGACTTTATGTATTAACGATTGGAAGCCGTCGCGGTATTTGTGCAAACAGATATAATAGTTGCGGAAACTCTCCAAATAAAAAAGGAAATTACAATAAGAATAATTATTATAAGTATACGAAGAATAAAGAACCCCATTTTTCTAGTTCCTATGATGCACTGGGAGCTTATAGACAGAAACGAATTGGTTTAAACAGTCCCTTGTGGCTTCGATGGAAACTAGATCAACGCGTCATTGGGTCAACAGAAGTTCCGATTGAAGTTCAATATGAATCTTTTGGGACTTATCATGAGATTTATGCCCACTATCTAATAGTGGGAAATAGAAAAAAAGAAACCCGTTCTATATACATTCGAACTACTCTTGGTCATATTTCTTTTTATAGAGAAATAGAGGAAGCCATACACGGATTTAGTCGAGCCTATTCATACACTATCTAAACAAGGAAGTTAGATTCGGTGATGCCCTTTTCGGGGGGCATTCCGATTTCGCTAGTACCATCTTTTTTGCCGCCCAAATCCATGAGGAAAAGGGGTAAATTAAGTTTTCGAATCACTGACTCAGGCCCATTGTCGAATCCTACTCAGCAATTGTCGAATCCTACTCAGCCAAAAAAGGGGGGTACTTATGTATGGCGGAACGGGCCAACCTGGTCTTTCATAATAAAGAGATAGACGGAACTGCTATGAAACGACTTATTAGCAGATTAATAGATCATTTCGGAATGGGATATACATCCCATATACTGGATCAAATAAAGACTCTGGGCTTCCATCAAGCTACTACTACATCGATTTCTTTAGGAATTGAAGATCTTTTAACAATACCCTCTAAAGGGTGGTTAGTCCAAGACGCGGAACAGCAGAGTTTTCTTTTGGAGAAACACTATTATTATGGGGCTGTACACGCGGTAGAAAAATTACGCCAATCTGTTGAGATATGGTATGCTACAAGTGAATATTTGAAACAAGAAATGAATTCGAATTTTCGGATAACGGATCCTTCTAATCCAGTCTATCTAATGTCTTTTTCAGGAGCCAGAGGAAATGCATCCCAGGTACACCAATTAGTAGGTATGAGAGGGTTAATGGCGGATCCTCAAGGACAAATGATTGATTTACCTATTCAAAGCAATTTACGCGAGGGACTTTCTTTGACAGAATATATAATTTCCTGCTACGGAGCCCGCAAAGGAGTTGTAGATACTGCTGTACGAACAGCGGATGCTGGATATCTTACACGTAGACTTGTTGAAGTAGTTCAACATATTATTGTGCGTAGAAGAGATTGTGGTACTATACGAGGTATTTCTGTGAGTCCTCAAAAGGGGATGACGGAAAAACTTTTTGTCCAAACACTAATTGGTCGTGTATTAGCAGACGATATATATATCGGTTTACGATGCATTGCTGCTCGAAATCAAGATATTGGAATTGGATTAGTCAATCGATTCATAACAGCCTTTCGAGCACAACCGTTTCGAGCACAACCAATATATATTAGAACTCCTTTTACTTGCCGGAGCACATCTTGGATCTGTCAATTATGTTATGGGCGGAGTCCCACTCATGGCGATCTGGTCGAATTGGGGGAAGCTGTAGGTATTATTGCGGGTCAATCAATTGGGGAGCCCGGGACTCAACTAACATTAAGAACTTTTCATACAGGTGGAGTATTCACGGGGGGCACTGCCGACCTTGTACGATCCCCCTCGAATGGAAAAATCCAATTCAATGAGGATTTGGTTCACCCCACACGTACCCGTCATGGGCAGCCTGCTTTTCTATGCTATATAGACTTGCATGTAACTATTCAGAGTCAGGCTATTCTACATAGTGTGAATATTCCGTCAAAAAGCTTGATTCTAGTGCAAAATGATCAATATGTAGAATCCGAACAAGTAATTGCGGAGATTCGTGCCGGAACATCCACTTTGCATTTTAAAGAAAAGGTACAAAAGCATATTTATTCCGAATCAGACGGGGAAATGCACTGGAGTACTGATGTTTACCATGCGCCCGAATATCAATATGGTAATCTTCGTCGATTACCAAAAACAAGCCATTTATGGATATTGTCAGTAAGTATGTGTGAATCTAGTATAGCATCTTTTTCGCTCCACAAGGATCAAGATCAAATGAATACTTATTCTTTTTCTGTTGACGGAAGATATATCTTTGACCTCTCAATGGTTAATGATCAAGTAAGCCATAGACTGTTGGATACTTTTGGTAAAAAAGATAGGGAAATTCTTGATTATTTAACGCCAAATCGAATCGTGTCCAACAGTCATTGGAATTTTATCTATCCTTCTATTCTTCAAGATAATTCGGATTTGTTGGCGAAAAAGCGAAGAAATAGGTTCGTCATTCCATTACAATATCATCAAGAACAAGAAAAAGAGCTAATATCTTGTTTGGGGATTTCGATTGAAATACCCTTTATGGGTGTTTTACGTAGAAATACGATTTTTGCTTATTTTGACGATCCACGATACAGAAAGGATAAAAAGGGTTCTGGAATTGTTAAATTTAGATATAGGACCCTAGAGGAAGAATATCGGACCCGAGAGGAAGAGTATAAGACTCGAGAGGAAGACTCAGAGAACGGATATGAGAGCCCAGAGAACGAATATAGAACCCGAGAGGATAGATATGAAATCCTAGAAGACGAATATAGGACTCTAGAGAACGAATATGAAACCCTAGAAGCTGAATATGGGATCCTAGAGGACGAATATAGGACTCTAGAGAAAGACTCAGAAGAACAATACGGGAGCTCAGAGAACGAATATAACACCCGAGAGGACGAATATGGAACTCTAGAGGAAGACTCAGAAGAAGAATATGGGAGCCCTGAAGATGAATCAGTGAACGAATATGGGACTTTAGAAGAAGACTCAGAGGAAGACTCAGAGGAAGACTCAGAGGACGAATATGGGAGCCCAGAGGAAGATTCCATGTTAAAAAAAGAGGGTTTTATTGAGCATCGGGGAACAAAAGAATTGAGTCTAAAATACCAAAAAGAAATAGAGCGGTTTTTTTTCATTCTTCAAGAACTGCATATCTTGCCGAGATCCTCATCGCTAAAGGTACTTGACAATAGTATTATAGGAGTGGATACACAACTCACAAAAAATACAAGAAGTCGACTAGGTGGATTGGTCCGAGTGAAGAGAAAAAAAAGCCATACGGAACTCCAAATTTTTTCCGGAGATATTCATTTTCTTGAAGAGGCGGATAAGATATTAGGTGGCAGTTTGATACCACCAGAAAGAGAAAAAAAAGATTTTAAAGAATCAAAAAAAAGGAAAAATTGGGTTTATGTTCAACGGAAAAAAATTCTCAAAAGCAAGGAAAAATATTTTGTTTCGGTTCGACCTGCAGTCGCATATGAAATAAACGAAGGGAGAAATTTCGCAAAACTTTTCCCGCAAGATCTCCTGCAAGAAGAGGATAATCTCCAACTTCGACTTGTCAATTTTATTTCTCATGAAAATAGCAAGTTAACTCAAAGAATTTATCACACGAATAGTCAATTCGTTCGAACTTGCTTAGTAGTGAATTGGAAACAAGAAGAAAAAGAGGGGGCTCGTGCTTCCCTTGTTGAGGTAAAAACAAATGATCTGATTCGCGAGTTCCTAAGAATTGAGTTAGTCAAGTCCACTATTTCGTATACACGAAGAAGGTATCATATGACAAGTGCAGGGCCCATTCCCAATAATAGTTTAGATCGGAACAATACCAATTCCAAGGCGAAGATTCAATCACTTAGCCAACATCAAGAAACTATTGGCACCTTATTGAATCGAAATAAAGAATACCCGTCTTTGATGATTTTGTCGGCATCCAACTCTTCGCGAATTGGTTTATTCAAGAATTCGAAATATCCCAATGCGGCAAAAGAATCGAATCCTAGAATTCCTATTCGAGATATTTTTGGGCTCTTAGGCGTTATTGTACCTAGTATATCGAATTTTTCTTCATCTTACTATTTATTAACGCATAATCAGATCTTGTTAAAAAAATACTTGTTCCTTGACAATTTGAAACAAATCTTCCAAGTACTTCAAGGACTTAAATACTCTTTAATAGATGAAAATAAAAGGATTTCCAATTTCGACAGTAACATCGTGTTGGATCCATTCTATTTGAATTGGCACTTTCTCCATCATAACTCGTGGGAAGAGACATTGGCAATAATTCGCCTTGGACAATTTATTTGCGAAAATGTATGTCTATTTAAATCGCACATAAAAAAATCTGGTCAAATTTTCATTGTTAATATGGACTCTTTTGTTATAAGAGCAGCTAAACCTTATTTGGCCACTATAGGAGCAACTGTTCATGGTCATTATGGAAAAACACTTTACAAAGGAGATAGGTTAGTTACCTTTATATATGAAAAATCGAGATCTAGTGATATAACGCAGGGTCTTCCAAAAGTAGAACAAATCTTCGAAGCGCGTTCAATTGATTCACTATCGCCGAATCTCGAAAGGAGAATTGAGGATTGGAATGACCGTATACCAAGAATTCTTGGGGTTCCCTGGGGATTCTTGATTGGAGCTGAGCTAACCATAGCTCAAAGTCGTATCTCTTTGGTTAATAAGATCCAAAAGGTTTATAGATCCCAAGGGGTACAGATCCATAATAGACATATAGAGATTATTATACGCCAAGTAACATCAAAAGTACGGGTTTCCGAAGATGGAATGTCTAATGTTTTTTTACCAGGGGAATTAATAGGACTATTGCGAGCAGAACGAGTAGGGCGGGCTTTGGATGAATCGATCTATTATCGGGCAATCTTATTAGGAATAACAAGGGCTTCCCTGAATACCCAAAGTTTCATATCTGAAGCAAGTTTTCAAGAAACTGCTCGAGTTTTAGCAAAAGCTGCCCTACGAGGTCGTATTGATTGGTTGAAAGGCCTGAAAGAAAACGTAATTCTGGGGGGGATTATACCTGTTGGTACCGGATTCCAAAAATTTGTGCATGGTTCCCCACAAGACAAGAACCTTTATTTTGAAATTCAAAAAAAAAATCTATTCGCATCGGAAATGAGAGATATTTTGTTTCTCCATACAGAATTAGTTTCTTCTGATTCTAATGTAACAAACAATTTCTCTGAGACATCAGAATCCCGATTTACCCCCATTTATACGATTTAAGGATACATAACCTTATTTTTTTTAGTTTAATTTAAACTAGACTTTTGACCTTAGAATGCTAATAGGTCTGATTTTAGATTTTGTATTTTAACTGTATTTTAATATTTTAATTTTAATAAGTAAAAGAAGTCAGTGTAGAAGGTTCCATCGAAACAATTATTATTTATTTCAAGCTATTTCGGCTCTTTCTTAATCTTCAAAAAGAAATCAATTCCGTAACGGTAAGACAAAAAAAAAGGAAGTGTGGAAAAAATGACAAGAAGATATTGGAATATCAATTTGAAAGAGATGATAGAAGCGGGAGTTCATTTTGGTCATGGTATTAAGAAATGGAATCCTAAAATGGCACCTTACATCTCGGCAAAGCGGAAAGGTACTCATATTACAAATCTCGCTAGAACGGCTCGTTTTTTATCAGAAGCTTGTGATTTAGTTTTTGATGCAGCAAGTCAGGGAAAAAGCTTCTTAATTATTGGTACCAAAAAAAGAGCAGCGGATTTAGTAGCATCAGCTGCAATAAGGTCTCGTTGTCATTATGTTAATAAAAAGTGGTTCAGTGGTATGTTAACGAATTGGTCGATTACCAAAACTAGACTTTCTCAATTTAGAGACTTAAGAGCAGAAGAAAAGACGGGAAAATTCCACCATCTCCCAAAAAGAGATGTGGCAATCTTAAAGAGAAAATTATCTACCTTGCAAAGATATCTCGGCGGGATCAAATATATGACGAGGTTGCCTGACATTGTGATCGTCCTTGATCAGCAAAAAGAGTATATAGCTCTTCGGGAATGTGACATTTTGGGGATTCCTACTATTTCTTTAGTCGATACAAATTGTGACCCAGATCTCGCGAATATATCGATTCCTGCCAACGATGACACTATGACTTCAATTCGATTGATTCTTAACAAATTAGTATTTGCAATTTGTGAAGGCCGTTCTCTCCATATAAGAAATCGTTGATTAAGATTAAGAAGAATTAAGAAGAATAGTTAATTCTTGAGCAACTCCGTGGATTTATGGGATCAGTTACTATTCTTTTTTGTTTTGCATAGATAAAAGAAGAAATATTGATATATATTAGAGGGTATTGCTATATATTATGATCTGATATGATTTCTTGGTATCCCAAATATAAGATTAATACTTCAAGTTGCTGAGTTGAGAAAGAGATGGTTGAATCAAAAGAATTCCTTTTTTGAAGTTCCATTTTTATCAGAGGACAATATGAATATTACACCATGTTCCATTAAAACACTCAAGGGGTTATACGATATATCGGGTGTAGAAGTAGGCCAACACTTCTATTGGCAAATAGGAGGTTTCCAAATTCATGCTCAAGTACTCATCACTTCTTGGGTCGTAATTACTATCTTGCTAGGCTCAGTTATCATAGCTGTTCAGAATCCACAAACTATCCCGACCGACGGTCAGAATTTCTTCGAATATGTCCTTGAGTTTATTCGAGACTTGAGCAAAACTCAGATTGGAGAAGAATATGGTCCTTGGGTTCCCTTTATTGGAACTATGTTCCTTTTTATTTTTGTTTCGAATTGGTCGGGTGCTCTTTTACCTTGGAAAATTATAGAGTTACCCCATGGGGAATTAGCAGCGCCCACGAATGATATAAATACTACTGTTGCTTTAGCTTTACTCACATCAGCGGCATATTTTTATGCGGGTCTTAGCAAAAAAGGATTGAGTTATTTCGAGAAATATATTAAACCAACCCCAATCCTTTTACCAATTAACATCCTAGAAGATTTCACAAAACCATTATCGCTTAGTTTTCGACTTTTCGGAAATATATTGGCGGATGAATTAGTCGTTGTTGTTCTTGTTTCTTTAGTCCCCTTAATAGTCCCCATACCGGTCATGTTTCTTGGATTATTTACAAGCGGTATTCAAGCTCTTATTTTTGCAACGTTAGCGGCAGCCTATATAGGTGAATCCATGGAAGGTCATCATTGAATTGACTAGTTTTCGAAATAGTCTTTTTTTAGCTTAGCCCAATTCATGCATGGTTCCAGATAATCCTTCTGGTTGGAAAACTAAATAGTTCGAAATGTGTATGAATATACAACCTAGAGTTGTAGGAGAGAAAATAGACTAGACTTTATTACGGAATTGTTAAAGTATATATGCATTCAAGGGGGCGGAATCAGGTTAGATCTATATCCTTAATGTCTATAAGACTGCCATCTTTTATGCGGCTTTCTAAGGAATGATTTTGGAATCGGATTCAATAGAAAATACGCAAACAAAATAGAACAAACATATGTATATGGGATTTTTTTTCTTCCTAAGTTAGATTCATTATCTAATCCGATATATAGAATTCCCTTCTATATGGAATTGGATTCCATATCCACTTCTATCCAGCATTTTGTTAGCAATTGTATATCTTGATTTGATTCCTATTGGATTTGGGTTAGTTCGATTTCCATAGGGGTTCTTCCTGTATTTCGTCTTTTATTATGGATCCTGTATTTCGTCTTTTATTATGGATTAGATGAAGGGGAAAAAATGGGAACTCAAAGATATCGAAGAGTAAAAAAAAGGATGGAATGAAAAAGTGGTTGGTTGGAAAGAAAGAGAAATGGAATAATAAGAATCTTATGGATTTACACAAACTTCTAATGATTAGAAACTAAAAACGAGATCTCGAAGTAGTTCGGACGATTTAGATTATCATTTCAATTTGTACTTTTTAGTTACTTTTACCCAATAGAGCTTAGAAGTTATAAGTAATAATTTCTTGGTTGATTGTATCCTTAACCATTTGTTTTTTTTACACGAGGAACTCACCATGAATCCACTAATTGCTGCTGCTTCCGTTATTGCTGCTGGATTGGCCGTAGGGCTTGCTTCTATTGGGCCTGGAGTTGGTCAAGGTACTGCTGCAGGACAAGCTGTAGAAGGTATTGCGAGACAGCCAGAAGCAGAAGGGAAAATACGAGGTACTTTATTGCTTAGTCTAGCTTTTATGGAAGCTTTAACAATTTATGGACTGGTTGTGGCACTAGCCCTTTTATTTGCGAACCCTTTTGTTTAATCCTAAAAAAGAAAATGAGTCCTTTAGGTTAGATACTTTTTTCTTTTTTTAGTAAATAAATAGGTATTTGCTTCTATAATTCCAAGTATATTAATAATTTAATCCTATTTATTATATTATTCCGGGAATTCTTTATTTATCGGGACAGACAATACCCCGGGAACCCCAGGAAGGGCTGATTTGAGCATGATCAATTTAGAGGATATGCTTGCCCTCTTCCTTCCCGTCCTTAGTTTAGGACAGTGGAAAGTCTTTTTCCTTTTATTTTAGGAATTTTGGGAGCATTTCAACAAAGGAAATCTTTCACAGGTCAAACGACACCTAAGACTTAATCTAAAAGAAATTATTAGATTGAATCTATTTGCATTAAAAAAAAAATTGCATTAAAAAAACTGATCAAAAAAGGGCGAGCGAAGTAAGTGTAAGTGATCGAAAAACTTTCTTCTTTATTCGTCCTATCTATAAGAGGAGAGCATATGAAAAATGTAACCTATTTTTTCGTTTTTTTAGCTCACTGGCCATTCGCGGGGAGTTTCGGGCTTAATACCGATATTTTAGCAACAAATCTAATAAATCTAACTATAGTGGTTGGTGTATTGATTTTTTTTGGAAAGGGAGTGTGTGCGAGTTGTTTATTTCAAGAATAGATTGGATCCATCCGGCTGCACTTTAGAATGTTTTTTATTTTAGGATAACTAAAAAAAGGTGCACGATCTCGACGAATTACTTCTGAATAACTTCAGAAATCATATGGAAGAACCATAGCATTTCGCGACTAATTGGGAAATTGACTTTGATTCTCTATAGACCAATAATACGAGACCATTAACACGGTTAAAGCTAAACTGCTTGAAGTCCAGGCAAAAGGGGTACTCTTTCTACAACTATATTAGTATTAGTATCGAAATGCTTTAAACGGGAAATAGCTAGTGTAGAATTTATCTGATATAGAACACTCATATCGATAAAATGGTTTGAACTATTTACTATACTAGAGGGGCGCCCTGCCCTTTTTTCAATGCCGAATCGACGACCTATGTATAAAAAAAAAGAAAAATTTTTTGGATTGGATTTGAAGAAAAAAAGGAATTCTATCAATTTGCATTTTCCTTTTATTTAGTTAGTTTTTCTTAATGAAATTGAAATTATTAACTAACAGAGCAAACACAAACAAAGAAACAACTTTGCTGACCATGATGATTTTTATCTAGTCGGAAGAGTCCTCTTAATATTTTTCTAGTTTTATATAAATTTCGGTATATTGAAATACAAACAGAAAAGAGGGGATAGAGGATAGGCTCATTACATTATATAAAAAAAAGATATGGAAATAACCATACCATAATTAATACATAGCAAAAAAGAAAAAAAAAAAAAAGAGCGTGAGAGCCAAATGAATCGAAAGATTCTTGTTTGGTTCGGGAAGAGATCATAAAAGTTGTAAACTTAATAGCAAGATAATCCACTTTCATTAAAAGATTTATTAGATAATCGAAAACAGAGGATCCTAAGTACTATTCGAAATTCAGAAGAATTACGTAGAGGGACCCTTGAACAACTCGAAAAAGCTCGGCTTCGATTAGAGAAAGTCGAACTAGAGGCAGATGAGTATCGAATGAATGGATACTCTGAGATAGAACGAGAAAAAGAAAATTTGATTAATGCCACTTCTACTAGTTTGGAACAATTAGAAAAGTCTAAAAACGAAACCCTTTATTTTGAAAAACAAAGGGCGATGAATCAGGTCCGACAGCGAGTTTTCCAACAAGCCGTACAAGGAGCTCTAGGAACTCTGAATAGTTGTTTGAATACCGAGTTACATTTTCGTACGATTCGTGCTAATATTGGCATTCTCGGGGCCATAGAATGGAAAAAATAATTAAATTTATTAGGCCTTGAACTTCTACTTTCGTTTAGAATTTAGGCATTATTTTTCCCCTTGCTTCCGAAAAAAAAAGATTCAAGAAACACTAATGGCAACCCTTCGAGTCGACGAAATTAATAAAATTCTCCGCGAACGTATTGAACAATATAATAGGAAAGTAGGGATTGAGAATATCGGTCGCGTAGTTCAAGTGGGGGATGGGATTGCTCGTATTATAGGTCTTGGTGAAATAATGTCAGGTGAATTAGTTGAATTTGCAGAAGGGACTAGAGGTATTGCTCTGAATTTGGAATCCAAAAATGTTGGGATTGTATTAATGGGCGATGGGTTGATGATACAAGAGGGAAGTTTTGTAAAAGCAACAGGAAGAATTGCTCAGATACCCGTGAGCGAGGCTTACTTGGGTCGTGTTATAAATGCTCTCGCTAAACCTATTGATGGGAGAGGCGAAATTGCCTCTTCGGAATCTCGATTAATTGAATCT